TAATCGCATCAGCCTTTACAGCAGCCTAATTCTTCTCCCCTTAAACAAGTACTGTATTGATTTTCATTTCTTTCTCAGTCTTGGATGTCTTGCTTTCCGTGAGTCTTTCATTCCTTCCTCGGATGAAGTTGGTGTAATATAATAGCCCCAGGAGGGCACAATGCCTATGTCCGGAAGTGGTCCATCCCGCATTCTTAGTTAAGCCATTCCCGAGTGGCTTTCTTATTCGGATGAGTGTCCATTTCTTTTGTCTTGAGACTGTTTCACTCCTCCAGTGAGGTAAGGGTTGAATTCCCTTTTTTGGTTTTCTCTCTTCCTTGAGCTCTTCTTCTAGTTCTAGCACGGCCCTCTCGCTTATGGCCTAAAAAGTCTCTCTCAGTCCAAGGTACTATCCTCTAGTCCGTCTTGTAGGAAAGAACGTATGTAAGTCAAGCACTATCTTCATTCTATCTCTTAGTCTAGTTGGTAGCAATCTAAGGATTCGCAGCTCTCCAAAGGTAGGTTAATCAGTATATCCCCATTCCCTTTCTTCCTTGCTTTCGATTAGGGGTCCCTGCCCTCCATTCTCTCAAGTACCTCTCCGCTTCCTCTGCTTGCTTTCATGTAGTTTCTTCCGGCTAGACTTTCTTCTTGTCTTGACTTTCTTTTCTATTCGTTGACGTACTTTTCACTCTTTCGAGGATGTAACAAGTCCTTCTTTCCAGTCCGCTAGCAGTCCATGCCTAACAGTCTTCGAAGCCGTATCAGGGCCAATTCCCTTTCTTTGAGATTTTCACTCGGGTGAGAGGGAAGGAATTAGGTTGCAGGGGAGCCCCATTCGCGATCGTCTTTGTAGGAGAAGCCCTTGAGAAATTCTCCTATTACCTTACCTGCTGCCCGGGGACAATTCCTTTGTATCGAGGGGCTTTCTTTCCTTCCTAGGTCTATTCCTTCTCTCCGACTATTCGGTATGTCCGCCCAGTCGTAAAAGCTTTTCCTTGAGACTGAGAGTAAGCACCAGCGGGAGAATCTTCCTTCCTCTTTCATTATGTTGCCCTGGGACACATTCCTTCGACCGTGGTAGAAAGGTAAAGAGATATGAGAGTGAGGCTAGCTTTTGGCATCCCCTAAGCCCTAAGAGAATGGATGTGCTTAGACGACTCTTGGAACTCGTCTTTACGCCCTTCGTTCAAAATTCCGAGACCAAAAGACGACTCCACGATCCTGCGCAGCTGACCTCCCTCAGCTATTTAGGCGCCTGATCTCTTCCCGTCTTCATTTAGCAGCGAACTAAATAGGAATGATGACCTTGCTGTATGAGCCGACAAGGGGGTACCCATAATAGATACCAACCAAACTAGCTACTCGGTCGTTTCATTAGTCGAAAAAGCCTCGTGTTCTGTTCCTTCGACTTTGAGCTCGGAGCATGAGCGATCCCGCGTCCGAGAGTAGGATCCTCCTCATGAAGGCGTGCTGCTAAGTCTCGTTTTACATTTGCCTTGACCGGGCCTAAACACCTCCTCCAACAACCCCTGAGATCGAGGCACTGTAGATGGCGGATCATAAAAAGTTGCTTCATTAAATGTGACATGGAAAGAAATGAAAACTCGACGACGGCACAGAGAGAGGCCTTTATGATCATCACTGTACCCGAGAAAAATGCAGCAATCAGCCTTAAGCTAAAATTTATGACGAATGGACTTCAAGATGTGGACATAGCATAAACATCCATAAGCCCGAAGAGATGAATAAGCTGGTGGGTGGAGCACCATGTAGGATTTCATAGGAAGATCTGTGATCTAGAAGTGGTGTAGGTTGGTTATTGATAACAATAACAGCCGTATGAAAAGCTTCTGTCCAAAGATACATGGGAACCCCGGAATGAAAAAGCAGAAGTATCTACTCGTTACGGAATCTTAGGTTAGGTGTCAAAGTGTGGATTTCTTATTCAAAGTAAAGTTTGGTAATGCGTTAATTTATAGAGTAAAATGAATTAAGTGGCTCTATAAGTTTGTTAACACCTCCCTTCAGGGTACGGCGGAGGACCGACCACCTAAGGTAAAAACCTCCTTCATCTTCTCTCTTAGTTAGGAGCTAGTAGCCCTAGTCTCTCTCACCTAGGAGTCCCGTCCCGGCCATTCCTCTTACATTAATATCCTCCCTTGGCTTGGGGGACTCTTTCAATTGCTGTAAGACCGCTTCTCTTCTTCTGGGCCTGCCCCTTTCTTTGAATAACTCTACCTTAGTTGCTCTCTCAACTCCGGAGCTCTGGGACTAAGTAAATTAAAGACTACCCCGCTGAAAAAGGTGAGCAGCTTCAGTTAGAAGTTCCACTCTCCCTCATCCTATCTCTTGAAGAACCTATTGGAGACTATGATCAATCTACAATTGAGGATTTATCTTCCGCACCAGAGAGTCGTTGCCAAATATGCGCTTACGGCAAGGGGCAGCATTCAAAGCATCTTCCCGGGAAATGCTTATTCACGAATAAACCGATTCCCTCCACTCAGGACAGGCAAGAGACATAGCTAGAACTCAGTCTTTTTATTCCACAGACACCCGGGAGTTTGAATACGACTTTCTTTTATAGTGGGAGATGGGTAGGGACTCTTGGAAGTGTTCCTTACTCTATCAAGTAAGCAAATAGGAATTACCTTTTTAAAAACCATTTACACTTCCGGGAGTATCAGCGCAGCTTCGATAGGACAAGGTTTGAAGAGCTCTTACGCGGAAAGTCTTTCGCTCTCTCTTATTCAGTTCGACTCCTCAGTTATTTGATAAAGCTAAATTCGAGAATAGAATAAAGAATCGAATCATAGAGTTCAGATCTCTACCGAAAGGGAGAGGAAAACAAATCAAGATCGACTGACTTACAGGGGAAAGAAGCGAAACTCGACTGCTTGGACAGAGTGGGATAGATCTATTGCCAGAGATGGAGACGGATAGGTAGCTAGACTTCCAAGTTGCGGCACGAAGTAGCGAAGACTGTTCAGTTAGATTTTTCAGATGCTGGAGTGAGTTCTTGAGAAAGAACAGAACTAGACTTCAAAGGAGAAGTCGGAAGAAGATCAACCGGGAGTCCCCGGCTTTCATATGCTCTTTAAAAAGTAGTTTGAGGCCTTAAGAAAGGTAGACCGTCGGGGTAAGGAAAGGGTCGATGTACATTGATTTTTCATATATAGAGGGCTTCCCCTGTATAGCTAGCCTTCTTCTTCATACGAAGACTTCTTTCGAGAGTGAATGAGATAGTTCGTATGAGGTCTTACGCGGATACTCTTTATATAGGGAGAGTTTCTTCATTATGCTCGACCGTAAGGGAGAGGATGGACTGGTTCGTCAGAATAATATAGCTGAGTACATACTTTGACCCAGGACCAGGAAAGGATAGGAAACCTCGAGCAACGGGAGCTCGTTCACTCGTTCTTCGGTACGTAGCTTCAGCTCACTCGTGAAAAGAATCCGTTGCAACAAGTATGAAGGAAGCTAAGTATAGGACTTGTCTGTAGGCAGAATAGAGTAAGTAGGCCGTTAGGCAATACGGCAAGCTGTAAGTACTGGAGACTCATTATTAGACAGAAGGTTCCTTGGAAGGTAGGCGAACATTCTTCTTGCTTGGTCTTTGCTAATTGGCTTACATTGTTATTGCTGTATACTGGTATAGTATATATATATTAAAAAAGACTCCACTTATTTTAGCCTATTTATATTAGTTCAGTCTCCAGGCAAGGGTCCAGTCTATCAATCCATTCAAGTTATTGGGGCATTCCTGCATTGGTTGAGTGCCTAGTCGTGGAATCGGTTGAATCTGTTACGCTTTATGCGCCTGGTTCCGGCCAATCCTGCTGGATGGGCGCCAGTGTTGAAAGGTGCAGATCTTGGTCTTCTGGACCGGCTTTCTAACCATCCAATCTTACCGTTCTTTACCCTACGAGTGCTTCTGGCATGTGAGATTCTTGTGACCGACCTACCTCGGGGATAAAAGTCTCGTTCGAGGCAGAAAAGTCCGAGTTGGTCAGTTGGGAAGTCGGTCGTAAACTTCCCCCTTCCCTCTCCTCTTTCTGTATCTTTTCTCCTGACCGGGTCAAATATGTGAAAACCTTCTCAGTAGAATAGTAAACTCCTCATCTAAGTCAATAGAAGGGGCAGATGCTTTCTCTCTTCACGAGTCGTCTGGCTCTAGACTGACCCACCTTTTCCTACCCCCGAGCCGGCTACTGCTTTATCAAATCATTCCTTTTCGCGCACTACTTCACTTAACGGGCTATGCTACCTTGTGATTCTAGGAAGTCGGGGATTCCCTTTGCTATTTATTCTTCCTGTTCTTCGGGTCTCATCTGAACGGCTCGATGCCTATTTAGTTACTTTCTTTGTTTGGATTCCAGAACAGAACTACAGATCTTATCTTGGCCCCCTCCATTCGACCTTGTAAAAGGTCTCAATGGGGCCCTGCTCACAGCTCTCCATCTTATGCATCAAAAGGTTCAAGTAATCCATATTCTTCTTCCCCACCCCCCCTTGAAAGAACATCGGTAAGTTTGCATTAGTTCAGCCGGAGTAAAGGAACCAAGTACGAATGCTTTCAGTAGTTCTCCTAGGTTAGAAGGGGAAGGTGTTCGGGATAAGAGAAGCAGGAAGGTGCTAGAGAAAAGACCTCGAGAACGCCTACTTACTTGAGATCCAAGTCCTATTATTACCAGATTTTTCTTCTATTAAGGCAATGTAATTGAATATCACGTTTAGAGAATCTGAAAGAGAAATTCCTGAAACTTGACTTTCCTTGGATCTCCACTATCCCATTAGAAAAGGGATGAAGGTGGATTCCTACCTGGAAGTCTCTTCCAAACAGTAATAAGTCAGTATTAGAAGTGAAGGCAGAGTCTAACGTATTCAGTTCTCTTAAATACGAGATCGCTTCTTTTGCTCATAATATTAGCCTTATTCACTCGATGGAAGGGATTTTCAGTCCTGGTATAATGTTTGTCAAGAGGACTTTATGGCCTCTTTATATAGCATATAATACCAAGGCTGCAAATGAAGATCTCGATTATTATGAAAAGTGGGTCGGACCCATCGGTCGCCACAGCCTTTGAAGGAGAATTCCTTCATGATGGCAAACGTAAGATCGCTCATCTTCGTCCAGGTAAGAGGCCAATGCTAGATTCATACATAATGTAAAATAGGATCTATCCTAAGGAGGAAAGAAACATAGCGTCTTATCGTTCATGCCTCATAGCCAATGGCGAACTCAAGTTTAAGCAAGTCCTGTCTACCTCAATTTTGTTCTCAAAGAATCAATAGCTATTGCCTTGATTATGATTATTCAATCTTACACTTAGGCACGAAAGAGAAAAGGCTGTCAGTCCAAGCAAGTTGCCCTGAGGGAACAGCACCCTACTATGAATTACAGCAGTTCCTAGCCTGGGCATCATATCATCACTTTTATATTAGATACGCTATTTATTCATATGAATTAGTCATAACACCACAATCCACCAGACCTGAAGGAAGCAAACAAAGCCGGCTTACCCTAAACTCCTCTCCTGCGCCTATTGCGATTGAGAGCTTTTCCTTTCCCGCAGGTTAACTTGTGTCGGTTTCCCACGGGGTTCTAAAAGAGATTACAGTGCCTGCCCCTCCAATTCAAAAGACTCACTGATTCTTACCTAAAGAATCTAACCGAACCTACTTTGTCTTAAAAAGCCTCTTACGAAAGAATTTAAGAACGAAGACTTAACCAATCGACCGCCTTTATTTGTAGGCGGCGAAGGAAAGATTAGGCTGAAAGAAGAAGAAGTGGAAAAGGAATGAAATAATTAATGATTAATGCAGGATAGCAGAGCTAGAAGAGGGCAAAAGAAAGAGGAGAAGTAGGGGTGCAAGAGCTGGGCATAGAAAGGAATTCCTTTCCATGCGGGTTAGGGAAAGGGATGAGGAGAATAAAGAGTATAGCACACAAAGAATTTGAATTGGAGCTTCAAACGAAGCTGCGAGCGAAGTTGTAGAAGCGAGCCAAAATAGGAGCCTTGAAGCGAAGCCTTATTCTCTTCCAAAACTAAGAATTCAAATTCATAAAATAGAGTTTAGTAACCGAAAGCAGAATGAATGAATTCAGTCATAAAAATGCTTCCTACGACTACATGCGATAGCTACCAGTCGGCTGCTCCCGAAATAGAAATTAAAGCGAATATGTATAACTCTTATTCCTATATAAATAGAGTCACGCATGACTGTGACCGCTCGTCATGAATCGCTAGCCCAACCTAGGAGCACTGGCCTCACGGTTTTGATTATCAAGGTAGGTCCCGAAGGAAGGCTCGAGAGACCTACTTCGAAGAGTTAAGTTAAGCTCGATGGCGTCAGGGTAACTTGGCTGGCAGAGAACTCCCCTTGGCTTGACTTCTCTAGTTGACTTTCCTTTCTCTTGTTGAACTAGGTTAGTAGGCCCTTAACTCCCAGACCTGAAAGCTCACCCGCTTCCTTACTCACTGGCACTGAAACTAGATCCCTTGCCAACTTCTTAAAAAAACCCCGGAAACTCCACCTCCAACTCAATCTCCAGGGAATGAAACTGGCCCTATTAATACTGGGTCTAGCGGAACTGGCACTGACTACTCCTATCGGCACTATACTATACCAAAAGAGAAAGATGAAGAATGGCTTGAAAGAGACAGGGACTGGAACTCAAACTCGATTGGCTGCCCTGAGATTAGATTCTTAGAGTGTATTGCAGGGAAGAAGAAACGAGTAGGATGGAAATAGACTAACTTCTTGCTCAATAACTCGCTTGCCCGAATCGAAATCAAGATTGGGACCTGAATGAAGTAGTAAAACGAAGAAGGTCAACCAAGCGTACTAATGTGGCTGTGGGCATTTCTTCTGAAAGCCTTTCTTATATGCTTTCTTATGCCTTTGGAGTGCCTAAAGACAAATGAACGAAGTGTCCCAAAATGGTAAGGGACACGAGTGAACAGATTCAAGGGAGAGTTGAAACCGCTTACCCTCCCTTTATTGAACGTCATAGCCGATATGATGATAGGAAGTTCTACATAGAATCCAAATTTCTAATTAGATGCTTTGGGTATAGCAGGACTTGAACCTGCGACCATTAGGTTAAAAGCCCAATGCTCTACCAACTGAGCTATACACCCCAAAAAAGATTGAGTAGTAAATAAAGATTGGTTCGGAAAAGAAGGCGGCCCCTTGGCTGCTCATCATAAAGGGCGCGGCTCTATATGAGGTTCGTACTGCAGAGCAAGCGAAGAAAACGTAAGGGCGCGCGTTAGAAGAAAGATTAGATCTTGTCCTCTCCCTTTCCTTAATGCTTTGCTTTAACTAAGTAAGTCAACTACCTTTTTCGATATGAGAAATGAGAAAGATGCGCTCAAGCACCCAACCCATACTTTGTTCTGCTTGCCGAAGCCTTACTCAACAAGGACCTTTCTTTTTTTAGTAAAAGGTTGCTTGTTTCCACTCATTGAAGATTCTATCTACAAAAGAAGGTCAACGGAAGATACTCAAATTGCTCTCACTGACACCATCTACGAGAAGGTGAGGCAATGAAATTTTCTTTCCAGCCGCCATACGCTTTTTGCCTTAAAGCCTTTTTTTTTTCGGAGAGGGGGAAGAGCAGTTATCTATGTAATTACGGTCTTTGTCGGCCGTTGTTCCGGCCGAGCACTCTCCTTTCTTTGTCTAATTCCGTCTTACCAGACAAGACGGACTTCTTACCAACCCGTGAAGGGTTGTGAGAGACTGAACCAGGTACGAAGAATGAATCTATATCTGTGCACGGAAGTTGCTGGCCGGCGGCCGCTCAACTGTTCGAGCGCAATGCAGTGGTAGTTGGTTCCGATTCGACAGGGGCAGAATGCCTGGTCGAAGGTCCAAAGTAGGTGGCAGGCGTGTTCGTTTTGGCTCCCGAGCGAGAACAAGAAATAGGCGATGCACCATCCTTGCTGCTATGTACGTTGACCTTTACTTGAGAAATTCATCCAATTGAACCCACACTCAAAGGAGGACCACAAGCTCGGGGCTCGACGAAAGAAAAAATTTCAGCATTAAATTAAGAAAATGAGGTTAGAAAGAAAGAGCCCGGCATTCATTTCTTCATTCATATAAATAGCTGAGTCTACTAAAAGAGAAAGCAGCCTCATCGTGTCATATTAGAGGAGACCTCTGATCGTTCACCCCTAATATGACACGTTCCCTCCCAGTTATATGATCAACGGGATCAGTCGGTTAGAGAGCGGGGCTATTGTAGGCAAAGTCGTCCCCTCTACTGACCGAACCGAACCCTCAGTTCGAAAGTCAGTCTTCGGCGGGTCACCATTACTTGACTTAGAAAGGCGAACATCTGGGAAAGGGAAAGCGCTGTGCGCCTGGTGCAAATGGCTTTCTTTTCTCATGATATACCAAGCAGAATGGAGGGTCCTACCCACGTACATGATTGATAGAATCACTACGTAGGGGGCGGGGGGAGCGGTCAACTTGATGCGGAAAAGGCATGAGTGCAGTTCCGATCTTTTAGTGTATTCCTTTGTAGTGAGTAGGGCCTCTTTCTCGTTGATCAGTTCGCCTTTGTTCTATTGAAAGGTCTCCATTCCTACGGCAGTTTTGTCAACGAACGCGTCTCGAGCCGGATTTACTAACCTAACCCTTAAGGAGGCCTTGCCATAGTTGGGTGCTCTGCTTTAGTGTGATTGACGAAGGCTAGGTTTGGAAATATCCAAAACAAATGAAAAGAGATCGGGGTCGATAGTTGGCAAGGAACTTGATCCTCCCCCCAAAAGGGGAGCAGCTGTGGTCGAACTCTAATTCTGGAAAAAGTAAGGGCCCTTTTACCAAGTCTACCAGATAGAAGATGATAGAGGGCCAACTATCGTTGCGTTGCACAAGACGGTGCCCTCTCAATCATCGTTCGTAGTCAAATCAGATAATACGCTTCGGCGATGTTACCTACTAAAGAAAAAGCCTGCTAGGTGATCGAAATCGCTCAGGTCACTGAGGACTCACTCACCTACTCCTTATCTATCTAAGAGTTTCTTCTATCTACTGAATTCAAAAGGCGACCCGCCGCGCCGGGCTATAAGATACAGCTGTTGTACTACTTGACTGGTAAGAAAGAGCTTCCGTAAGAATTGGAGTAATATTGTATGTACGATATAACCCTCTCTTCCGCTACTGGTGGACTGTTGCACAGAAAGGCCGACAGAAGCAACGTTTTTAGCGCGCTTTCCAAAGCGCTTAGCTTCTGCTAGCGGCGGGGCGGCAAGGCCATTAAGTTCAGTTGGAAACCTAAGCCAAGAAGGTAGATTAAAACTACTGACTTTCCTCTTACTGAAGGCAAACTTCATTCAAAGAAGAGAGGGCGTTAAGCGGAACAAGAGATTCTTGCTGGACAAGGTTGAGAGTTTCGGCAAAGAGCTTGAGGATGTGCTAGGTCGTATAGCAATTCTGGAGGACGAGTTTGATCCACTAAAAAGGGACTTAGATGAAAAAATGCCCCAAGTTATTCCAGCCCATCTTCAGGTTGCTACTGGTCTCGGTTAGACAAGGAAATAAGGCCCCAAAGGTTGTTGACCAGTACGAAAGCGGACAAAGAACGGGGAACCCTTTTGGGAGGTTGGAGCAAGAAAGACATTGCAACCTAACCCCGAAACGACCCAAGAAAAGCGAACAGTCTTATTGTTTAGTCTTTCAACTAATGTCTCCTGGAACGATAGAGGAAAGATATCAGTAGCAGAAGACAAATCGTAGGAAAACTCAGATTTATTACCTATCAGATTTACCTAAAGGCCGGAAGGTTGCAAATGGAAGAGGCCGAGTTTGGTTAAAAGTTCTGCTTTCTATCTATTTATTAGGCCATGGGTATACGCCCTAAAACGGCCATACACCAATCATGGGCCGGACGCATAAGAGCTTGCTTGAATGCGTTCGGGAGATACCTTAGCTTACCAGACCCGTCATCCTTAAAGCCCAGTCTTCCCAATGGGAATCGACTCAACAACTGATCATCAGATAACCCCTTGACCTCGGCTACTTTCCTACAGGATTTCAAAATAGACTCGAAAATACCTGCTTGAGCAGCAGCTGCACGACAGTAAACTGATTCCTGGTTTGTAACCTGAGTATACATTGACCATGGAAAGTTGACTGTCGTCAGGATCCATCTCACCGGGTAGATGATCCGAGGAAATAAGAAATAAGCGAACAGTGGAGTGAAGAAGTTGACTGCCCACTCGACTAATTCATGCTTAAATGGCCAAAGGCGAGATATAAATTGGAGTCATACCTAAAGCGCCTAAAAGATGGCTCGATCCCACACGCATAGAGAGAATATATCCCACTCCATGCGGTGTAGGGGAGTCCATAACTTGCGACTCTTGACAGAAGTCACACTCCTAACAGGAGAAGACGACCATTGAGGGAACCACCTGAAGCCAGCATCCCTAGGAATGGTGAACATAACAGGTGCGTACCTTTCAGCAAGCGAAATGCACTTGCACTTGTCTCTGAGCTTTTTCTGGGGGGCTCGGAAAAAGAAGAAATTGAGAGAAGGGTGCTACGAGATGGCGATTTTTCGTATAGAAAGAAGAAAAGAGAAAGGTAGGACAACTGGGAACTTTAAGTACAGACGATAGGGATAGAGAAGGAGAGACTTTTACAGTTCCTACCCTAAAAATAGTAAGTATAGAAGAGAAGATAAATGAATAGATTCTTCCAGTGGATCGCGGATCGGAGAAAGTTGACCATTAAGAATGAGGATTGGGTCTGTATTCAGCTAGTAGGATTTGCTCCTTTCCTGACCAGTGATCGAAAGCTTTTGGATCTTTAAGACACTTATTTCATTCTAAACTAAAGAAATTTCGTCTTTTATAGTTTACACTTTTGAATGCTAGTCGCGAATTCTGAAAGCGAGATATCGGTTTCGAAAAACCAGCGCCCAAAGTGCTTTCCACCTTAGGGTCAAGCCGGTCAGAGTTGTTGGCTGCTTGTCCTCTTTCTTTGTCGGGACTCTGAATCGATCAATCGAATGGGACAACTCCGATCCTCGGTCTGTGACTGACTCGCCCATTAAGCAAGCGGCTTTCTCTCCTCTGCCTAAGAGTCGAGATTGTCATATAGTCATGTCGACTAGACGGATGAGAAAGAAAGACAAAGAAGCATCACAGCGAAAGCAGAACCAAGGGGAGATAGTGCTTCTCTTACCCATCTGAAGGACTCACTTCGATCATAGAAGGAAGAAGGTTTGAAGTCTGATATGCTTTTCAAGGTAGGTCAAAGAAAGGACGGACTACAAGGGCCCTAACCATAACCACTCGTTGATTGGGAGAAGCTGCCTTGAATGCAATCGAATGCTATGATGCCATTGAAGAAGCTATTAGAGGAGCACCGTGTTAGCGGAATCAGAGCTAAAGGAGGATAACTTGAGTCTAGCAAGGGTGTCATCGTAAAGTAAGGAAGTCCAGTATCCGTCTTAGAAGAAGGATTGAAAGATTTGGAACATCCAGGATCATGCTTTGGGTTTTCAATCCGAGAGCATCCCCGGGGCTTAGTTCAAATGTTCCTGCTTAGTTCGCCAGGTATGTGGCAAGCAAGAAAAACGTATTCGCCATAGTTAATAGTTCAGATATCCTTTGCTGAAAGTACTCTTATTCCCTTGACTTAAAGGGTAGTAAGTAGCTCACCAATTTCCATTTTTGGTGTACGCGTCCCGTAATCTAACTTGGTACTCATGTCTTCTATAGCAGTATGGTATATGTAACGTTGTTGAATAAAGAAAATAATGAATAAATCTATCCTGTTCAAAGCAATATCTTCAGTTGAGAGTTTAGATGTTTTTAATATAAGAAAAGGAATGGAAAATCTTTCTTTGTATGATAAAACAACTAGTAGTTCTTCGGCATCGTCTGCTTCATCTTCTTCTTTAGTGAAAACATCGTTATCTACTCCTAGTAATAGTACTACTTTACATACTTTCATGAACAGTGGTAAACATTCGTCGTTTACACGGCTAATTATGGATAAAACTCGTGCTCCTTTTATAGATATCCCAAGGAATATAATGGATATATCATCCAAGTCGAAGGACTTCATTTTGTCACTTGGTTTTCGTTTTAAGCCTGGCCAATTATCAGCATCGTAGTATTTCATACGAAAGATGCTTAGAGCCAGTGAGGGAAGATGGATTTGTTCACGGAATCAAGTTCATCTGGATTTGCTTTCTTCCCGTCCCTGCTTGACTTCTCTATTCATTCGGTCAATAAGGCTGCGGGTCGAATGATGGCATCATATCATCTTATATAAAGGAGAGGCTGCATTTAAGAGCGATCTTTCCCTCTTCAACAAGCTGGTGTGATCTCACTTTCGAAACGACGTGGCGGTGTTGTACTCATAGGTCGATGTCATGTAACCGATAACAAAGACAGATATAGAAAGTGTGCAGTGAGGGATCTTTCGTTGTAGCCATAGAAGACTCGGCCCAAGCAATTCTTATGCCCAAAGACTCCCATGCTTTCCGG